GTTAATGTAGCTTAAACATAAAAGCAAGGCACTGAAAATGCCTAGATGAGCCATCAGGCTCCATAAACATAAAGGTTTGGTCCTAGCCTTCCCATTAGTTATTAATAAAATTACACATGCAAGCCTCCGCACCCCGGTGAGAATGCCCTTCAAATCATTTATGATATAAAGGAGCAGGCATCAAGCACACAACAACTGTAGCTCATAACGCCTCGCTAAGCCACACCCCCACGGGACACAGCAGTGACAAAAATTAAGCCATGAATGAAAGTTCGACTAAGTTATATTAATTTAGGGTTGGTAAATTTCGTGCCAGCCACCGCGGTCATACGATTAACCCGAACTAATGGTCCTACGGCGTAAAGCGTGTTACAGATATATACTCACGCTAAAGCTAAGTCTTGACTAAGCCGTAAAAAGCTACAGTCAACACAAAAATACACCACGAAAGTAGCTTTAACATATCCTACTACACGATAGCTAAGACCCAAACTGGGATTAGATACCCCACTATGCTTAGCCCTAAACCTAGATATCTGATTAAACAAATTTATCCGCCAGAGAACTACTAGCAACAGCTTAAAACTCAAAGGACTTGGCGGTGCTTTATATCCCTCTAGAGGAGCCTGTTCTATAATCGATAAACCCCGATACACCTCACCATCTCTTGCTAATTCAGTTTATATACCGCCATCTTCAGCAAACCCTAAAAAGGAAGAAAAGTAAGCACAAACATTTTAACATAAAAAAGTTAGGTCAAGGTGTAACCCATGAGATGGGAAGCAATGGGCTACATTTTCTATCATAGAACACTTTTACGAATACCCTAATGAAACAAAGGGTTAAAGGAGGATTTAGTAGTAAACTGAGAATAGAGAGCTCAGTTGAATAGGGCCATGAAGCACGCACACACCGCCCGTCACCCTCCTCAAGTAATAATAACCACAAAACAATTTAACCAAAACACAAAACACAAGAGGAGACAAGTCGTAACAAGGTAAGCATACTGGAAAGTGTGCTTGGATAAACAAGATGTAGCTTAAACAAAGCATCTGGCTTACACCCAGAAGATTTCATATTAAATTGACCATCTTGAGCCAAAACTAGCCCAAACATCCATAAATTCAATTATCACAAAATAATAAATCAAAACATTTAGTTAACTCTTAAAAGTATAGGAGATAGAAATTTAATTTGGCGCTATAGAGATAGTACCGCAAGGGAAAGATGAAAGAAAATGTTAAAAGCATAATATAGCAAAGATTACCCCTTGTACCTTTTGCATAATGAGCTAGCTAGACATAATCTAACAAAGAGAACTTAAGCTAGATACCCCGAAACCAGACGAGCTACCTATGAACAATCTTTTACAGGATGAACTCATCTATGTCGCAAAATAGTGAGAAGATTTATAGGTAGAGGTGAAACGCCTAACGAGCCTGGTGATAGCTGGTTGCCCAGAATAGAATTTTAGTTCAACTTTAAACTTACCTAAAAAAATCCACTAATTCTAATGTAAGTTTAAAATATAATCTAAAAAGGTACAGCTTTTTAGATTCAGGATACAGCCTTTTTTAGTGAGTAAGCATCAACATAACCATAGTTGGCTTAAAAGCAGCCATCAATTAAGAAAGCGTTCAAGCTCAACAAACAAAATAACTTAATTCCAAAAATATGCAACCAACCCCTAATATTGATACTGGGCTAATCTATTTAATTATAGAAGAAATAATGCTAATATGAGTAACAAGAAATATTTTTCTCCTCGCATAAGCTTATATCAGAACGGATAACCACTGATAGTTAACAGCAAGATATAAATAACCCAACAATAGACCTAATATCAACCTAACTGTTAACCCAACACAGGCATGCAATTAAGGAAAGATTAAAAGAAGTAAAAGGAACTCGGCAAACACAAACCCCGCCTGTTTACCAAAAACATCACCTCTAGCATATCCAGTATTAGAGGCACTGCCTGCCCAGTGACATTCGTTAAACGGCCGCGGTATCCTGACCGTGCAAAGGTAGCATAATCACTTGTTCCCTAAATAGGGACTCGTATGAATGGCCACACGAGGGTTTTACTGTCTCTTACTTCCAATCCGTGAAATTGACCTTCCCGTGAAGAGGCGGGAATACAACAATAAGACGAGAAGACCCTATGGAGCTTCAATTAACTGATCCAAGGAGATCAATATATCCCGACAGGAACAATAATCCTCCCAATGGATCAACAATTTAGGTTGGGGTGACCTCGGAGTACAAAATAACCTCCGAATGATTTCTAATCAAGACTAACCAGTCAAAAGTATTACATCATTAATTGACCCAAAACTATTTGATCAACGGAACAAGTTACCCTAGGGATAACAGCGCAATCCTATTTTAGAGTCCATATCGACAATAGGGTTTACGACCTCGATGTTGGATCAGGACATCCCGATGGTGCAGCAGCTATCAAAGGTTCGTTTGTTCAACGATTAAAGTCCTACGTGATCTGAGTTCAGACCGGAGCAATCCAGGTCGGTTTCTATCTATTAAACAGTTTCTCCCAGTACGAAAGGACAAGAGAAGCAAGGCCCACTTTACCAAAGCGCCTTCAACCCAATAGATGATATAATCTTAATCTAAACAGTTCCCCATACACACTACCCGAGAGCTCGGGTCTGTTAGGGTGGCAGAGCCCGGTAATTGCATAAAACTTAAACCTTTATATTCAGAGGTTCAATTCCTCTCCCTAACAACATGTACATAATCAATATTATCTCCTATATTATTCCTATCCTTCTCGCCGTAGCTTTCCTAACATTAGTTGAACGAAAAGTATTAGGATATATACAATTCCGCAAAGGACCAAACATTGTAGGACCATATGGACTACTCCAGCCTATTGCAGATGCAGTAAAACTCTTCACCAAAGAGCCCCTTCGACCTCTCACATCTTCCGTATCCATATTTATTATAGCCCCTATCCTAGCCTTATCTCTAGCCCTAACTATATGAGTTCCCCTACCCATACCTTACCCACTTGTTAACATAAACTTAGGAGTTTTATTTATACTAGCCATATCAAGCTTAGCTGTTTATTCCATCTTATGATCTGGATGAGCCTCAAACTCAAAATATGCCCTTATTGGAGCCCTACGAGCGGTAGCCCAAACAATCTCTTACGAAGTTACATTAGCCATTATTCTACTATCAGTACTCCTAATAAATGGATCCTTTACACTATCTACACTAATTACTACCCAAGAACACATATGATTAGTTATCCCTTCATGACCCCTAGCCATAATATGATTTATTTCAACATTAGCAGAAACTAATCGAGCTCCCTTTGATCTAACAGAAGGAGAATCAGAACTTGTCTCCGGATTCAATGTAGAATACGCAGCAGGCCCTTTTGCTCTTTTCTTCCTAGCAGAATATGCTAATATTATCATAATAAATATATTCACAACAATCCTATTTTTTGGAGCGTTCCACAACCCCTACATACCAGAACTCTACATCGTTAACTTTACCGTTAAAACCCTATTTTTAACAATTACCTTCCTATGAATCCGAGCATCCTACCCACGATTCCGATATGATCAACTTATGCATCTATTATGAAAAAATTTCTTACCCCTTACTCTAGCTTTATGTATATGACATGTATCACTACCCATCATTACAGCAAGCGTCCCACCTTTAACATAGAAATATGTCTGACAAAAGAGTTACTTTGATAGAGTAAATAATAGAGGTTCAAACCCTCTTATTTCTAGAATTATAGGACTTGAACCTAATCTTAAGAATTCAAAAATCTTCGTGCTACCATATTACACTACATTCTAAAGTAAGGTCAGCTAAATAAGCTATCGGGCCCATACCCCGAAAATGTTGGTTCACATCCTTCCCGTACTAATTAAACCCCCTATTCTCATTATCATTTTATCAACCGTTATCTCAGGAACTATAATTGTATTAACAAGCTCACACTGAATATTAACCTGAATTGGCTTCGAAATAAATATATTAGCCGTAATTCCCATCCTAATAAAAAAATTTAATCCACGAGCCATAGAAGCATCCACAAAATATTTTCTAATACAAGCAACTGCATCCATACTATTAATAATAGGGATCATTATTAACCTACTACATTCAGGACAATGAACAATTCTTAACAACCTTAACTCCACAGCATCAACCCTAATAACTATTGCTCTAGCAATAAAACTAGGCCTAGCCCCATTCCACTTTTGAGTTCCCGAAGTCACACAAGGAATTTCTCTATCCTCAGGCATAATCCTATTAACTTGACAGAAAATCGCACCCCTATCAGTCCTTTACCAAATTTCATCCAATATCAACCCTAACCTATTATTATCAATAGCCATCCTATCAGTATTAATCGGAGGGTGGGGAGGACTAAACCAAACACAACTACGAAAAATTCTAGCATATTCTTCAATCGCCCATATAGGATGAATATCAGCTATTCTAATCTATAATCCCACAATAATAATCCTAAACCTAACTATCTACATTATAATAACACTATCCACATTCATATTATTTATACACAACTCAGCCACAACAACTTTAGCCCTTTCACAAACATGAAATAAAATACCCCTAATCACTTCACTAATTCTAATACTAATATTATCCTTAGGAGGCCTCCCACCACTCTCAGGCTTTATCCCAAAATGAATAATTATTCAAGAATTGACCAAAAACGAAATAATTATCTTACCTACCTTTCTAGCTATTACAGCACTACTCAATCTCTACTTCTACATACGACTTACATATGCCACAGCATTAACCATATTCCCCTCAACAAATAACATAAAAATAAAATGACAATTTGAAAGTACAAAAAAAATAATCCTCTTACCTCCCCTTATTGTAATATCCACTATATTAATCCCACTCACACCTATAATTTCAATCTTGGAGTAGGAATTTAGGTTAAACAGACCAAGAGCCTTCAAAGCTCTAAGCAAGTCACAATCGACTTAATTCCTGAATAATATAACACCTTTAAGGACTGCAAGAATTTATCTTACATCAATTGATTGCAAATCAAACACTTTAATTAAGCTAAGCCCTCCCTAGATTGGTGGGCTTTCATCCCACGAAATTTTAGTTAACAGCTAAATACCCTAATCAACTGGCTTCAATCTACTTCTCCCGCCGTCTAAAAAAAAAAGGCGGGAGAAGCCCCGGCAGCGTTAAAGCTGCTTCTTTGAATTTGCAATTCAATATGACTTATTCACCACAGAGCTTGGTAAAAAGAGGACTTAAACCTCTGTACTTAGATTTACAGTCTAATGCTTAACTCAGCCATTTTACCTATGTTCATAAACCGTTGATTGTTTTCCACTAATCATAAGGATATCGGCACTCTTTATCTCTTATTTGGTGCCTGAGCCGGAATAGTAGGGACTGCCCTGAGCCTATTAATTCGAGCAGAACTTGGCCAACCTGGCACTTTATTAGGGGATGATCAAATTTACAATGTTATTGTTACCGCCCATGCGTTTGTAATAATCTTCTTTATAGTAATGCCCATTATAATTGGGGGATTTGGAAACTGATTAGTACCATTAATAATTGGGGCACCTGATATAGCATTCCCACGAATAAATAACATAAGCTTCTGACTTCTTCCTCCATCATTTCTACTTCTACTTGCATCTTCAATAGTGGAAGCCGGAGCTGGAACTGGATGAACTGTTTATCCTCCTCTAGCCGGCAATCTAGCCCACGCAGGAGCATCCGTGGACCTAACTATTTTTTCTCTTCATCTTGCAGGTGTATCTTCAATTTTAGGGGCTATTAATTTTATTACCACAATTATTAACATAAAACCACCCGCTATGTCCCAATATCAAACACCCTTATTTGTTTGATCTGTCTTAATTACTGCTGTCCTATTACTCTTATCACTACCAGTTCTAGCAGCTGGCATTACCATATTATTAACTGACCGAAACTTAAATACTACTTTCTTTGATCCTGCTGGAGGAGGGGACCCTATTCTATATCAACATTTATTCTGATTCTTCGGACACCCAGAAGTCTATATTCTAATTTTACCGGGTTTTGGGATAATTTCACATATTGTCACTTATTATTCAGGTAAAAAAGAACCTTTTGGATACATGGGAATAGTCTGGGCAATAATATCTATTGGTTTTTTAGGTTTTATTGTATGAGCTCACCATATGTTCACTGTAGGAATAGACGTTGATACACGAGCTTATTTTACATCAGCTACTATAATCATTGCTATCCCAACTGGAGTAAAAGTCTTTAGCTGACTCGCAACCCTTCACGGAGGAAATATTAAATGATCTCCCGCCATACTATGAGCCCTAGGCTTTATTTTTCTATTTACTGTAGGTGGCTTAACAGGCATTGTTCTAGCAAATTCCTCATTAGATATTGTTCTTCATGATACATACTATGTAGTAGCCCATTTTCACTATGTGCTATCAATGGGGGCAGTATTCGCCATTATAGGAGGTTTTGTCCACTGATTTCCATTATTCTCAGGATATACTCTCGATAATACATGAGCAAAAATTCACTTCACAATTATATTTGTAGGTGTCAACATAACATTTTTCCCTCAACATTTTCTAGGATTATCCGGTATACCTCGACGCTATTCTGATTATCCAGACGCATATACAACTTGAAATACAGTTTCTTCAATGGGCTCTTTCATTTCACTAACAGCAGTAATACTAATAATCTTTATAATTTGAGAAGCCTTTGCATCCAAACGGGAAGTAGCAATAGTAGAATTAACTCCAACTAATCTGGAATGACTTCATGGATGCCCTCCTCCTTATCATACATTTGAAGAACCAGCCTATGTGTCTCAAAAATAAGAAAGGAAGGAATCGAACCCCCTAGAATTGGTTTCAAGCCAATATCATAACCATTATGTCTTTCTCAATGAGAGATACTAGTAAAAAATTACATGACTTTGTCAAAGTTAAGTTATAGGTTTAAGCCCTTTGTGTCTCTATGGCATATCCCTTCCAACTAGGTTTTCAAGATGCTACATCACCTATTATAGAGGAACTTTTACACTTTCATGACCATACATTAATAATTGTATTTCTAATTAGTTCTTTAGTCCTTTACATTATTTCATTAATATTAACAACTAAACTTACACATACAAGCACAATAGACGCCCAAGAAGTAGAAACCATCTGAACTATTCTACCAGCTATTATTCTTATTCTTATTGCTTTACCTTCACTACGAATCCTTTATATAATAGACGAAATTAATAACCCATCACTAACTGTAAAAACTATAGGGCATCAATGATACTGAAGTTATGAATATACAGACTATGAAGACCTAAACTTCGACTCCTATATGATCCCTACTCAAGAATTAAAACCCGGAGAACTGCGACTTCTTGAAGTCGACAATCGAGTAGTCCTACCCATAGAAATAACCATTCGTATACTTATCTCATCAGAAGATGTCCTACATTCATGAGCCGTTCCATCGTTAGGTCTAAAAACTGATGCTATCCCTGGTCGACTAAACCAAACAACCTTAATAGGAACCCGACCTGGACTATATTATGGTCAATGTTCAGAAATCTGCGGCTCAAACCATAGTTTTATACCTATTGTGCTTGAATTAGTTCCATTAACATATTTCGAAAAATGATCAGTGTCAATACTGTAAACTCATTAAGAAGCTAAATAAGCATTAACCTTTTAAGTTAAAGATTGGGAGTTTAAATCTCCTCTTAATGGTATGCCACAACTAGATACATCCACCTGATTAATTACTATTATATCTATAATCATTACACTATTTATTGTATTTCAACTAAAAATTTCAACACACCTTTATCCGGCAAACCCAGAACCTAAATCAACAATAAAACTTAACCAACCTAATCCCTGAGAAAAAAAATGAACGAAAATCTATTCGCCTCTTTCATTACCCCAACAATAATAGGACTCCCTATCGTTGTCTTAATTATTATATTTCCAAGTATTCTATTTCCTTCATCTAACCGTCTAATTAATAACCGCGTAATCTCCCTACAACAATGATTATTACAATTAACAGCAAAGCAAATATTAAGCATCCACAACCATAAAGGACAAACCTGAGCTTTAATATTAATATCCTTAATTATATTCATCGGCTCAACTAACCTCCTAGGCCTACTTCCACATTCATTTACATCTACTACTCAACTGTCAATAAATCTAGGAATAGCTATTCCTCTATGAGCTGCCACTGTAGCTACAGGATTCCGATATAAAACAAAATCATCTCTAGCACATTTCTTACCCCAAGGAACTCCTTTACCCCTAATTCCTATACTCGTAATCATTGAAACTATTAGCCTATTTATTCAACCGATAGCCTTAGCCGTACGATTAACAGCCAACATTACTGCAGGTCACCTATTAATACACCTAATCGGAGGAGCTACTCTAGCCTTAATAAACATTAGTACCTCCATTGCTCTTATTACTTTCATCATTCTTGTCTTATTAACGATCCTCGAATTCGCTGTAGCTCTCATCCAAGCTTATGTTTTCACCTTACTAGTAAGTCTATACTTACATGATAATACCTAATGACCCACCAAACCCATGCTTATCACATAGTAAATCCAAGTCCATGACCATTAACAGGAGCTCTCTCAGCCCTTCTAATAACCTCTGGTTTAGCAATATGATTTCACTTCAACTCTACATTACTACTATCCCTTGGTCTAACAACCAATATATTAACCATATATCAATGATGACGAGATATTGTCCGAGAAAGTACATTCCAAGGTCACCATACTCCCATTGTTCAAAAAGGATTACGATATGGGATAATCCTCTTTATTATTTCAGAAGTCTTTTTCTTCGCAGGATTCTTCTGAGCTTTTTATCACTCAAGCCTCGCCCCAACCCCAGAACTGGGAGGCTGCTGACCACCTACAGGTATTACACCCCTTAACCCTCTGGAAGTTCCACTACTCAATACCTCTGTATTACTAGCCTCTGGAGTATCAATTACTTGAGCCCATCATAGTTTAATAGAAGGAAATCGAAAACATATACTTCAAGCCCTATTCATTACCATCTCCCTAGGAGTATATTTTACATTGCTACAAGCTTCTGAATATTACGAAACATCATTCACAATTTCAGATGGAGTATATGGATCCACTTTCTTTATAGCTACAGGATTCCACGGACTCCATGTAATTATTGGCTCAACTTTCTTAATCGTTTGTTTCCTTCGCCAACTAAAATTTCACTTCACATCTAATCACCATTTTGGATTCGAAGCCGCTGCTTGATACTGACATTTCGTAGACGTAGTATGACTATTCCTGTATGTTTCTATCTATTGATGAGGATCTTATTTCTTTAGTATTAATTAGTACAGCTGACTTCCAATCAGCCAGTTTCGGTAAAATCCGAAAAGAAATAATAAATATACTATTAGTCTTAATTACTAACACACTGTTATCAACATTACTTGTATTAATCGCATTTTGATTGCCCCAATTAAACATCTATGCAGAAAAAGCAAGCCCATATGAATGTGGATTTGACCCAATAGGATCTGCTCGCCTACCCTTTTCTATAAAATTTTTCTTAGTAGCTATCACATTTTTACTCTTTGACCTAGAAATTGCCCTCCTATTACCTCTACCTTGAGCCTCACAAACAATTAATCTATCAACAATACTCAGTATAGCATTACTATTAATCTCCCTCCTAGCTGCAAGCTTAGCTTATGAATGAACTCAAAAAGGATTAGAATGAGCAGAATATGATAATTAGTTTAAATCAAAAACAAATGATTTCGACTCATTAAATTATAGCTAGAACTATAATTATCAAATGTCTATCGTATATATTAATATCTTCTTAGCCTTTATTATATCCCTTATAGGACTATTAGTATATCGATCCCACCTAATATCCTCCCTCCTATGTTTAGAGGGCATAATATTATCCTTATTTATTATAATAACTGTAATTATCTTAAGTAACCACTTTACATTAGCCAACATAGCCCCTATTATTCTATTAGTATTTGCTGCCTGCGAGGCAGCATTAGGCTTATCCCTCCTAGTAATAGTATCTAACACATATGGGACCGACTACGTACAAAACTTAAACCTACTGCAATGCTAAAAATTATTATTCCAACTACAATACTTATGCCACTGACATGACTATCTAAGCCCAATATAATCTGAATTAACTCAACAGCCTATAGCCTACTAATTAGCCTAATCAGCCTTACTTACCTGTATCAACCAAATGAAAATAGCCTTAATTATTCACTACTATTTTTCTCAGACCCACTCTCTGCACCTCTACTAGTACTAACTACATGATTATTACCACTAATATTAACAGCTAGCCAATCTCACCTATCAAAAGAAACTTTAGCTCGAAAAAAGTTATATATCACAATACTTGTTCTATTACAATTACTATTAATTATAACCTTTACTGCTATAGAATTAATCATATTCTATATTTTGTTTGAAGCCACTCTGATTCCTACTTTAATTATTATCACTCGATGAGGCAACCAAACAGAACGATTGAACGCAGGACTTTATTTCTTATTTTATACCTTAGTAGGCTCATTACCCCTATTAGTCGCACTATTATATATACAAAATACATTAGGAACCCTAAACCTTCTAATCATACAATATTGAGTAAAACCAATTTCACCTACTTGATCTAACATCTTCTTATGACTAGCATGTATAATAGCATTTATAGTAAAAATGCCCTTATATGGCCTACATCTCTGACTACCCAAAGCGCATGTAGAAGCTCCTATTGCCGGATCAATAGTCCTTGCCGCCGTATTACTAAAGCTAGGCGGATATGGAATAATGCGTATTACCATAATACTTAACCCATTAACAGACCAAATAGCATACCCATTCCTAATATTATCCTTATGAGGCATAATCATAACAAGCTCCATCTGTCTACGCCAAACAGATCTAAAATCCCTAATTGCATATTCATCTGTAAGCCATATAGCTTTAGTAATCGTAGCTGTACTCATTCAAACACCCTGAAGCTACATAGGTGCAACAGCCCTAATAATCGCCCACGGATTAACATCATCAATACTATTCTGCTTAGCAAATTCAAACTACGAACGAGTACATAGCCGAACAATAATTCTAGCACGAGGCCTACAAACTCTTCTTCCCCTTATAGCTGCATGATGACTATTAGCCAGCCTAGCAAACCTAGCTCTACCACCTACAATCAACCTAATTGGAGAGTTATTCGTAGTAATGGCTTCCTTCTCATGATCTAATATTACTATTATCCTCATAGGAACCAACATCATTATTACAGCCTTATACTCCCTCTATATATTAATCACAACCCAGCGAGGTAAATACTCACATCATATCATAAGCATCAAACCTTCCTTTACACGAGAAAACGCTCTGATAACACTTCACCTACTCCCACTACTACTCCTATCCTTAAATCCTAAAATCATTTTAGGCCCCATTCACTGTAAATATAGTTTAACCAAAACATTAGATTGTGAATCTAATAATAGAAGTTTAAACCTTCTTATTTACCGAAAAAGTATGCAAGAACTGCTAACTCATGCTTCCGTGCCTAAAAACACGGCTTTTTCAACTTTTATAGGATAGAAGTAATCCATTGGTCTTAGGAACCAAAAAATTGGTGCAACTCCAAATAAAAGTAATTAATCTATTTGCATCACTAACGCTAACAACTATATTCATTTTACTCCTACCCATTATCCTATCTAACTCCCAAATATATAAAAATAGCCTATATCCTCATTACGTAAAAACTACAATCTCTTCCGCTTTCATTATTAGCCTGCTCCCAACCATAATATTTATCTCCTCTGGACAAGAAATAATCATCTCAAACTGGCACTGATTAACAATACAAACCCTAAAATTATCCTTAAGCTTTAAACTAGACTACTTCTCAATTATATTTATCCCAGTAGCACTTTTCGTCACATGATCTATTATAGAGTTCTCAATATGATATATACATACAGATCCATACATTAATCGATTCTTTAAATATCTCCTTATATTTCTCATTACCATAATAATTTTAGTAACCGCTAACAACCTATTCCAACTATTCATCGGCTGAGAAGGAGTTGGCATTATATCTTTCCTACTTATTGGATGATGATATAGCCGAGCTGATGCAAATACTGCCGCCCTACAAGCAATTCTGTATAATCGCATTGGAGACGTAGGATTTATCATAGCTATAGCATGATTCCTTACCAATTCAAATACATGAGACTTTCAACAGATATTTATTACCCAATATGAAAACCTAAATATCCCCTTAACAGGACTCCTCCTAGCAGCCACCGGCAAATCCGCCCAATTTGGTCTACATCCTTGACTTCCATCCGCCATAGAAGGCCCCACTCCCGTATCCGCACTACTTCATTCTAGTACAATAGTCGTAGCTGGAGTTTTCTTGCTAATCCGTTTCTACCCACTTATAGAACAAAATAAGACTATCCAAACCATAACATTATGCCTAGGAGCTATAACAACGCTATTTACAGCTATCTGCGCTCTTACACAAAATGATATCAAAAAAATTGTTGCTTTCTCCACTTCAAGCCAACTCGGACTGATAATCGTAACAATTGGTATCAACCAACCCTACCTCGCATTTTTACATATCTGTACTCACGCATTCTTTAAAGCGATACTATTTCTATGTTCTGGATCAATTATCCACAGCCTAAACGACGAACAAGACATTCGAAAAATAGGTGGCCTATACAAATCAATACCATTCACCACAACCTCTCTTATTATTGGAAGTCTCGCACTTACAGGTATACCTTTCCTGACAGGATTTTACTCCAAAGACCTAATCATCGAGACAGCCAACACGTCGTATACCAACGCCTGAGCCCTATTAACAACTCTCATCGCCACATCCCTAACGGCAGCCTACAGTACTCGAATTATATTCTACGCACTTTTAGGGCAACCCCGTTCTAATTCCTTAATTTTAATCAACGAAAATAACCCCCTCCTAATCAACTCTATTAAACGCCTTCTTATCGGAAGTATCTTTGCGGGTTATCTGATTTCCCAAAATATTCCCCCAACAACAGTTCCACAGATAACTATGCCTTACTATTTAAAATTAACAGCTCTTGCCGTAACTATCATAGGTTTTATCCTGGCACTAGAACTTAACCTCGTAACCAAAAGCCTAAAATTTAATTATCCTACAAACCTCTTCAAATTCTCTAACCTTTTAGGATATTTCCCAACCATCATTCACCGCCTCCCACCAATAATTAATCTCACCATAAGCCAAAAATCTGCATCCATATTACTAGATATAATTTGACTAGAAAATGTATTACCAAAATCCATCTCACATTTCCAAATAAAATCATCCACCACTATTTCAAACCAAAAAGGACTGATCAAACTCTATTTCCTTTCTTTCCTAATTACTCTGACCCTTAGCTTGACCCTACTTAATTTCCACGAGTAATTTCCATAATTACCAATACTCCAGTAAGCAAAGACCAACCAGTAACAATAACTAATCAAGTTCCATAACTATATAAAGCCGCAATCCCCATAGCTTCCTCACTAAAAAACCCTGAATCACCTGTATCATAAATAACCCAATCACCTGCACCATTAAATTTAAATACAACCTCAACTTCTTCCTCCTCTAAAATATAACAAGCAGTCAACAACTCTGCCAATACCCCTGTAATAAACATTGCAAACACAGACTTATTGGATGCTCAAGCTTCAGGATATGGCTCAGTAGCTATAGCTGTAGTATACCCAAATACCACAAGTATACCTCCTAAATAAATTAAAAAAACCATTAATCCTAAAAAAGAACCCCCAAAATTTAACACAATACCACAACCAACACTACCAGCCACAATTAGACCAAACCCGCCATAAATTGGAGAAGGCTTTGAAGAAAAACTAACAAAGCTAACTACAAAAATAATACTTAAAATAAATACAATGTATGTTGTCATTATTCCCACATGGAATCTAACCATGACTAATGATATGAAAAACCATCGTTGTATTTCAACTATAAGAATTTAATGACCAACATTCGAAAATCTCACCCACTCGCTAAAATTATCAATGAATCATTCATTGATTTACCTGCTCCCTCTAACATCTCAGTATGATGAAATTTCGGATCATTACTAGGAATTTGTCTTATTCTACAAATCCTAACAGGTCTATTCTTAGCCATACATTATTCATCAGACACAATTACCGCCTTCTCATCAGTAACCCATATTTGCCGTGACGTCAACTACGGATGAATCATCCGATATATACACGCTAACGGAGCTTCCATATTCTTTATCTGCTTATTTATACATGTAGGACGAGGAATATATTACGGTTCATATACCTTTTCAGAGACATGAAACATTGGAATTTTACTATTATTTGCAGTAATAGCTACAGCCTTCATAGGCTATGTCCTTCCATGAGGCCAAATATCCTTCTGAGGAGCCACAGTAATTACAAACCTCCTATCAGCAATCCCTTATATCGGAACCAACTTAGTAGAATGGATCTGAGGAGGATTTTCAGTAGACAAAGCTACTCTAACACGCTTCTTCGCCTTCCACTTCATCCTTCCATTCATCATCTCAGCCTTAGCAGCAGTCCACTTGCTATTCCTTCACGAAACAGGATCCAATAACCCTTCAGGAATAACATCTGACTCAGACAAAATCCCATTTCACCCTTACTACACAATCAAAGACATCTTAGGCCTTTTAATCTTAATTATGGCATTAATATTACTAGTATTATTCTCACCCGACCTCCTAGGAGACCCAGACAACTATACCCCCGCTAATCCCCTAAACACTCCACCCCATATCAAACCTGAATGATATTTCCTATTTGCGTATGCTATTCTCCGATCCATTCCCAACAAACTAGGAGGAGTTTTAGCCCTCATTTTATCGATCCTAATCCTAGCAATCATCCCACTACTACATACTTCAAAACAACGAAGCATAATATTCCGACCACTTAGCCAATGCTTATTCTGACTCCTAGTTGCTAACCTACTTACCCTAACATGAATTGGAGGTCAACCAGTAGAACATCCCTTTATCATTATTGGACAACTAGCCTCCATCTCCTACTTCTCAATTCTCCTAATCCTAATACCAATCTCTGGTATTATCGAAAACCATTTATTAAAATGAAGAGTCTTTGTAGTATATATAAATACCCTGGTCTTGTAAACCAAAAAAGGAGGACACCCAACCTCCCTAAGACTTTCAAGGAAGAAGCAACAACTCCACCATCAGCACCCAAAGCTGAAATTCTTTTTAAACTATTCCCTGTAATACCAAAGACCTACCCAATAACTTTCGTAATTCATATATTACATATACCCATACTGTGCTTGCCCAGTATGTTCCCCCCCCCCTTCCCCCCCGCTATGTACGTCGTGCATTAATCGCTAGTCCCCATGAATATTAAGCAGGTACAATATATCTATTAATATTACATAAGACATATCATGTATATCGTGCATTATACCATTCACGAGCAGAACTTTATGTTCTTCAACTATCCGAAAGAGCTTAATCACCTGGCCTCGAGAAACCAGCAACCCTTGCTAGATGTATACCTCTTCTCGCTCCGGGCCCATTTCAACGTGGGGGTTTCTATTCCGGAACTATACCTGGCATCTGGTTCTTACTTCAGGGCCATGGAAGTTATATACTCCAATCCTACAATCCTCTCAAATGGGACATCTCGATGGACTAGTGGCTAATCAGCCCATGATCACACATAACTGTGATGTCATGCATTTGGTATCTTTTAATTTTTAGGGGGGGAACTTGCTATGACTCAGCTATGACCGTAAAGGTCTCGACGCAGTCAGATATCATGTAGCTGGACTTATTCTCTATGCGGGGACTCAGCAATACACATAAAAGGTGTTATTCAGTCAATGGTTACGGGACATATATCTAATTTCTAACGTTCAACGGACACAAGGACGCGCTCTCACATACGCATGCACGTACACACGTACACACGCATACACCCACGTACACGTACGCACGTACACACGTACACACGCATACACCCACGTACACGTACGCACGTACACACGTACACACGCATACACCCACGTACACGTACGCACGTACACACGTACACACGCATACACCCACGTACACGCACACACGCACACGCACACGCACACGCACACGCACACACGCACACGCACACGCACACGCACACGCACACACGCACACGCACACACGCACACACGCACACACGCACGCGTTTATTTTAAAAGATAAACAACTAGCTTAATCAAACCCCCCTTACCCCCCGTTAACCCCATGGTGAAATATGAACTTATTAATGTCCTGCCAAACCCCAAAAACAAGACTTAAATCCATTTCCAAACATAAGGTCTTAAGACAAACTTTCACTACTAACAAAATCCCAACATTATCAAATTACAAGCATCATAAATTTACACTTAGGTCAGTAACTATCTATAGATATGGGTCCCCTAGCTCTGTCTCGTTACTATTAAATATTGGCCCTTATAATTATACAAAACACCCAATATCACCCCT